AATGAAAAAAAAAAAAAGATATCTCGGTAACGAAAACTATAGGGGGCTGTATTGGCGAGATCCAACGGTGAACAGCTGCCCAAAAGAAAAACCGCCTGGAAGTCCGAGGACCTTTAGTACCGTACCCTACCCCCGAACCAGCAGCCTTCGCGCCAAGCAAGACCGCCCTTGTCCCTTTCCTTTCTCCATTCTGCCTCTTTCTTTGCTTTATTCTAATAGAGTCTAAGGCAAAGCAAAAGTAAGTGGTTCGTATGCCTACTTGACGAAAGGGAACGAACTTTGTTTCGTTTCCGGGGTTATGGATTGGATTCAGTCAGCGTCACGACATAATCAAAAGGAGGGAGTGACGCTTTGGTTACCGGCGAACGCTTCCAAAGGCGACCCTCTCGAGTTTCCGGCTGTTTCCTAGATTGAAGTAGCCTTTCGTCGCCCTAGCAAACGAAAGAAGTCACTATCAAACAGCTCGCCCTACTGAAGTACCAAAGGTGCGCTCCGCCCGGTGACTAAGAAAGAAATGGGTTTGCGCTTAAATTGAAGTGATGAGGTCGCAAAGAGGGAAGTAGGGCTCCTATTGACTAAAGGTTGGTTTTTCGGTTTCCTTTAGAATGAAAGTAGCTATGAAGCCCCTACTACTTACTTTGTTTGATTCAAAAGGCGAACAGCCCCCCCCGACTAGTCGTATGGGGTGGGGCTTGTGGTAAGCTGCCTTGGATATGAGGAATTCCTAAAAAAAAGACAAAGTCCGGTATTTGACGAAGATCTTCCTATCAATAGATAGGAATTAGTGTTCGATATAGGTGCTATTGAGCATCTGCTCTTTCTCTCTCCATTTTTTTTAGAGAAAAAAAGATATCTCGTTCATCTATCTTTTGTCTATTTATCATTGATTCTATCTATGAATCAAGTCGAAAGACTTCGTTTTTGGGTTCCCCGAAGCCCCGAATGGATTGGATCGTTTCCGCCAACGAAATGAACGCGGAGCCCGTTCCGAATGCTTCTCCGATCCGGAAGTTCTCGCAAAGAGAATAAAATGCTGCTCTCCTTCCCTCTGTCTTTTCTCGCTTTGCTAATCTTCCCCTCTAACGCGGGCCGGGCGGCGGCGGGCGCGGGAGGAAGAAACCTAAGAGAAGACGTTCTTATCCGTTGTCCTTATTTTTTCAGTGCAACATAGGAAAGCGCCCTCTTTTTGTCATCTCTGCAGCTTTCCTTTGTATTGAACGCATGGCGTAGCTAGGACCTTCAAATCATGTTTGAGCCTATGTTCAAAGTTCAAACCAAACCCATCCCCCTATTTGAATAAGGCTGGAAAGAATGCCCGCCAAGTTCAGATAAGGGAATGCTTCCCCCAACCATTAAAGGAAAGGCTCGACGAAGGGAGGGGGATGCGGCGGGGGAAGGAAAACGCTTTCGGAGATCGAGAGATTTGATTTGTTTTTCATCAAAAACGAAGAAGGCCGAGGATGGCCTACGGTGCGTGTTATCTGAAGGGAACACGCTTTTTCGACCGCGGTGGTATGATTGCCGGGGCCTCTCCTCGTTCCGCCCGCTGGCCTATTGGGATAGCAGCCTTCGGGCTTTGCCTGCCCTTTATAATAAGAAATTCCGGCTCGGCCCGGGAAAGCGCTGGCAACAACAGAAAGGAAGGGGTCCATGTAACTGCTGCGCCCGCCCCTCTTCTTAATCAATGGGGCAGCAGGTTCGGCATCTACTAGAAAAGAGAGAATCCACTTCAGATAACCATGCCTCTGCTAGGCAGCGTGTGGAATGGCCAAGAGCGGACCTTTTTGGATATATAATCCAAGTCGAGAGTGGAGTTACGGGAACAGCCGTCTGATGGAAAACAACTTTCACGTTCGGTTCAGAGAGCACTTTTTTCGTTGAGAATTCCTCGTTCCCTTTCGTGTGAATTCCCCAACGGTGAATTAAAAACTTGTGGGCCCTATCTATTCCATCTCTCGAGCCCCGAAGAAAAACCCCCTCCCCTTCGGACTCCATATCTCTTTTGACTCTATATATGTGGGCACCTGATATCTATGAGGGTTCACCCACCCCGGTTACAGCATTCCTTTCTATTGCGCCTAAAATTTCTATTTCTGCTAATATTTCACGTGTTTCTATTTATGGTTCCTATGGAGCTACATTGCAACAAATCTTCTTTTTTTGCAGCATTGCTTCTATGATCTTAGGAGCACTGGCCGCCATGGCCCAAACGAAAGTAAAAAGACCTCTAGCTCATAGTTCAATTGGACATGTAGGTTATATTCGTACTGGTTTCTCATGTGGAACCATAGAAGGAATTCAATCACTACTAATTGGTATCTTTATTTATGCATTAATGACGATAGATGCATTCGCCATAGTTTCAGCATTACGGCAAACCCGTGTCAAATATATAGCGGATTTGGGCGCTCTAGCCAAAACGAATCCTATTTCGGCTATTACCTTCTCCATTACTATGTTCTCATACGCAGGAATACCCCCGTTAGCCGGCTTTTGTAGC